ATTGGTCATATCATTGGAGCAACTGAAATATTTCTTTTATAAAAAAAAAGAAATCTGATTACTGATTATAAATTGTAAAACAAAAAACAAAGTATCTAGATAAATGGAAAGATGAGATAAAGAGAGAAAACAAATCTCAATGAAATGATATATGATTCCAATATATAATATGTAAGGTCTATGCGTCATCTACTAAAATCTTAAAATAAAAAAAAGGCAGTGTAAAAAAGCATAAATACTGATTGATCCATAATAAAACGAATACATTCATACAACAAAAAAATCAAGAGTCTCGAGCCAATAAAGACTGAGAAAATTGACTCAAGAACAAATTTAATTAGAGACTCCATTGTAGAATTAAAACCTAACCATTAATTGAGAAGCGATGGGAACGACGAAACCTGTGAAGGCGTAGAATTCATTGGGTGGGATGGCGAAGCAAACCAGACGGAGAACAATCCAGTGTATCCTGAAAGAAGGAAAGTTCATGACTAGTCCTACAACTAAAATAACTACAGAATGAGTAAATATTCGCCTGCGAAAGTTTTTAGGTTTTATTGTATCTTTCTTTTCAAATTCTGATCGATCTAAATCTGAAATGAAAATAGAAAAAGCCAAAATAAAGATTCATTATAAGAAAATATCCCTATCTCTATTAGAAAACTATATTATATATAAATATCTATAATAATTACCTTCTAAATAATATAGGAGACGTGCTTAGTTATATAGCAAAACAAAATTAAGATAGAAAAATTTCTAAGAGATTTAGATAAATGAAATCTGAAAGAATCCCATGATTCGGTATATTATTCATCAATATATCTTTTTTTGAATCCTTTTCTTTTATTCGCAAGGAGCCGGATGAGAAGAAACTCTCATGTCCGGTTCTGGAGTAGAGGTGAAAGTGAGAACGAATCATCAACTATAACCCCAAAAGAACCAGATTCCGTAAACAACATAGAGGAAGAATGAAAGGAATATCTTATCGAGGTAATCATATTTCTTTCGGTAGATATGCTCTTCAGGCACTTGAACCCGCGTGGATTACATCTAGACAAATAGAAGCAGGTCGGCGGGCAATGACACGAAATGTCCGCCGCGGTGGAAAAATATGGGTACGTTTATTTCCAGACAAACCGGTTACGGTAAGACCTACAGAAACACGTATGGGTTCGGGGAAAGGATCTCCTGAATATTGGGTAGCTGTCGTTAAACCGGGTAGAATACTTTATGAAATGGACGGAGTAGGAGAAAATATAGCTCAAAAAGCTATTTCAATAGCGGCTTCAAAAATGCCTATACGAACTCAATTCATTATTTCGGTATAGAACTGTAGAATGTAGAACCCACCCAAACCCAAGAAAAGGTCTTTTTGGGATAAAAAAACAATTGCAAATTTATTTTTTTTTTTTGGACAAACAATATCTCTTTTTTTTTACTTCGCCTTTTGGCTGTATTGCAAGAATAGATTAAAAAAAAATGATTCAACCTCAGACCCATTTGAATGTGGCAGATAACAGCGGGGCCCGAGAATTGATGTGTATTCGAATCATAGGGACTAGTAATCGACGATATGCTGAAATTGGTGACGTTATTGTTGCTGTGATCAAGGAAGCATTACCAAATACACCCCTAGAAAAATCAGAAGTGATCAGAGCTGTAATTGTGCGTACTTGTAAAGAATTCAAACGCGACAATGGCATGATAATACGATATGATGACAATGCTGCAGTTGTCATTGATCAAGAAGGAAATCCGAAAGGAACTCGAATTTTTGGTGCGATCACCCGGGAATTGAGACAGTTAAATTTCACTAAAATAGTTTCACTAGCACCCGAGGTATTATAAGATAGAAGAAGAGTCTGCGATATAGTTATAGTATACAATTTGAAGGAAACCGATTATGAAATAGATGAAATTTATTAGTAAATTTTGTGTGTCTGACGCATATATTAAAAAAAAAGACCAAAGAGCATGTCAATATAAAAAATGAGAGGCAACAATAATTTTAGTTTATCATGGGTAGGGACACTCTTGCTGACATAATAAACTCTCTACGAAATGCTGCTATGAATAGAAAAGGAACGATTCGAATACCGTTTACTAATATCACCAAAAACATTATTAAAATACTTTTACGAGAAGGTTTTATTGAAAACGCCAGGAAACATCGTGAAAGCGACAAATATTTTTTGGTTTTAACCCTACGACATAGAAAAGGGCTCCATAGAACTAGTTTAAATTTAAAACGAATAAGTCGACCGGGTCTACGAATCTATTCTAACTATCAACAAATTCCTAGAATTTTAGGCGGAATGGGGATTGTAATACTTTCTACTTCTCGAGGTATAATGACAGACCGAGAGGCTCGGCTAGAAGGAATCGGCGGAGAAATTTTGTGTTATATATGGTAATCTTTCTGATATCCGAATTTTTTTCGAAACTTCTTTTTTGTTTTGTGAAAAAAAAAAAAAGAAAAAGAGAAAGGACCGGTTTTTAATCTCACTCCTCCTACATTAATTAGTTAATACTTTAATTTAAGGAGGTTTTGCATGGAATGAAAGAACAAAAATGGATTCATGAAGGTTTAATTACTGAATCACTTCCAAATGGTATGTTTCGGGTTCGTTTAGATAATGAAGATTTCATTCTAGGTTATATTTCCGGAAGGATCCGGCGCAGTTTTATACGTATACTACCGGGGGATAGAGTCAAAATTGAAGTAAGTCGTTATGATTCCACTAGAGGACGTATAATTTATAGACTCCGGAACAAAGATTCGAATTATTAGGTAGTTTTTTCAACTTCAACATTCCTTTTTTTTATAGAGATCGCTAGGGTTCAAATTGAAAGAAATTTATTTTCTTCCAATAAGTATATTCGGAATTAAGTTTAGGAATGACAACGATGAAAATAAGAGCCTCTGTTCGTAAAATTTGTGAAAAATGTCGACTGATCCGTAGAAGAGGACGAATTATGGTAATTTGTTCCAACCCTAGACATAAACAAAGACAGGGATAATCTTTCGAAAAGTTAATAAATATAAATGAAATTAAAAGTAAATAAAAAAGAGCTTTCTAAAGACCCGATGTATAAAAAAAAGGATCTATTTTGACATGAAATGTAGATATCCATATATCTTTGACTTATATTTATGAGATAATAAAAAATGGCCAAAACTATAACAAAAACCAGTTCTCGCAGGAATGGACGTATTGGCTCACGTAAGAATACACGTAGAATACCAAAAGGAGTTATTCATGTTCAAGCAAGTTTCAACAATACCATTGTGACTGTGACGGATGTACGGGGTCGGGTTCTTTCTTGGTCCTCTGCCGGCACTTGTGGATTCAAGGGTACAAGAAGAGGGACGCCGTTTGCTGCCCAAACCGCAGCAGGAACCGCTATTCGTGCAGTAGTGGATCAAGGGATGCAACGAGCAGAAGTCATGATAAAGGGTCCTGGCCTCGGACGAGATGCAGCATTAAGAGCTATTCGTAGAAGTGGTATACTGTTAAGTTTCGTACGAGATGTAACTCCTATGCCACATAATGGCTGTAGGCCACCTAAAAAAAGACGCGTCTAAAAATAAACATAAACATTAAATAAACATAAACATTGAAGAGATTTCAAGAGAAATAAATAATTCAATGATTTGATCAAGTCCTATTACTATGGTTCGAGAGAAAGTCAAAGTATCTACTCGAACACTACAGTGGAAGTGTGTTGAATCAAGAACAGACAGTAAGCGTCTTTTTTATGGACGCTTTATTCTGTCTCCACTTATGAAAGGTCAAGCCGACACAATAGGGATTGCAATGCGAAGAGCTTTGCTTGGAGAAATAGAAGGAACATCTATCACACGTGCAAAATCTGAAAAAATACCACACGAATATTCTACCATAGTGGGTATTCAAGAAACGGTACATGAACTTTTAATGAATTTGAAAGAAATTGTATTGAGAGGAAATTTGTATGGAATTCAAAACGGGTCTATTTGTATCAAGGGTCCGGGATATGTAACTGCTCAAGACCTCGTCTTACCCCCTTCTGTCGAAATCGTTGATAATACACAACATATAGCTATACTAACAGAACCCATTGATTTTTGTATTGAATTACAAATCGAGAGACGTCGAGGATATCATATAAAAACACCCAATAACTTTCAAGATGGAAGTTTTCCTATCGATGCTGTATTCATGCCTGTTCAAAATACAAATTATAGTATTCAGTCTTATAGAAATGGGAGTGAAAAAGAAGAGATACTTTTTCTCGAAATATGGACAAATGGAAGTTTAACTCCTAAAGAAGCACTTCGTGAAGCCTCTCGGAATTTGATTGATTTATTCATTCCTTTTCTACATGCGGAAGAAGAAAACTTACATTTAGAAAACGACTGGTACAAGGTTACTTTACCCCTTTTTACCTTTCATGATAGATTGACTAAACTAAAGAAAAATCAAAAAGAAATGGCATTGAAATATATTTTTATTGATCAATTAGAATTGACTCCTAGGACCTATAATTGCCTCAAAAGGTCTAATATACATACATTATTTGACCTTTTAAATAAGAGTCACGAATACCTTATGAAAATGTTCCATTTTCACATTGAAGACGTGAAACATATATTGAACATTCTAGAAAAAAAAAAAATCGCAATTGATTTACCTGATTTACCAAAGAATAAACTTTAAACCCAATCCATTGTATTTGTTTCATTTTAACAAAACAAATACAATGGATTGGGTATTTTAAATCGTTAGCACATTCCAGATATTTTGAATAAAAAAAAAAAGAATTGAATGAATGTTCTATATGGAAATGGAAAATTCACTTTAAAACTACTATGTGATATTTTATTTCATTTCACAATGAAATCCATTTTAAAAAAGACCTAAAGTTAAGGATTTATCAATAGGTAATGTTGCTCCAATACCCAACCAAAGGGCCACTACAGTACCAATTAAAAAGACAGTTGTCGCTACTGGACG